CATTTCTACCAACTGAAAGCCCCAATTATAATTCCTTTTATGCAGAAATATCCCGTTGGATAACTTACATAATCTCTATTACTAATCCTTTGTGTACCTTGGTGTTCCTAACCATCCACCCATTATAATAATACATGTATGGTAATAAATAGTAAAAACCCCATACAGTTGATCTTTTGAACCCGCTTCAAGACATGATGACTAATCAACCAATCTTGGGGTAAACAGCCTCTACTGTTTATGTTTACTTTTACTTAACGCTTGTACATAGGAAATGAGACTCAATCTTTTTACTGCGAATTTATAAGCCGTTTTTTCTCACTCATATAACTATCTGGTTTAGTTCATCAACCCGAATGATGAATAAAAAAATGAAAATATGTATTCAACTCATTTAATTTCTTTCCTATAACGAAAGGAAATAGGGAAAGTTTTTGTCTCAACGAATCACACGTAGAGATATTGATAACACACATAGAGTTAATGGTATTTCATAACTAATTGATTGGGCAGCAGCTCGTAGACCACCTAAAAAGGAATATTTATTATTTGATCCATATCCTGACATAAGAAGTCCAACAGGAGCAATACTTGAAATGGCGATCCATAAAAAAACACCGATACTGAGATCGGCTAGAACAAGGCGATAGCCAAAAGGAATTACTAAATAACTTAGTAAAATTGATATAACTGCTATGGAAGGTCCGATACTGAATAAACGAGTATCCCCTCTAGATGGAAGAAGATTCTCTTTGAAAAGTAATTTTGTCCCATCTGCTAGCGCTTGAAGAATTCCCAAAGGGCCGGCGTATTCAGGTCCAATACGTTGTTGTATTCCTGCGGATATTTCTCTTTCTAACCAAACAATTACTAGTACACCTATTGTGATTCCTAATACAAGAGTCAAAATAGGGACAAGCATCCATATGATCTCATAGACCTCTTTTAACGATTCCAATCTGGAAAAAGAAGTGATAGCTTGTACTTCTGTTGTATCAATTATCATTTCAACGATCAACTTCTCCCATAATGATATCTATGCTACCTAGGATCGTCATAATATCAGCCAATTTCATTTTTTTAACTAACTGAGGAAGAATTTGCAAATTGATAAAACCCGGTGGGCGAATTTTCCATCTCCAAGGAAAAACACTCTGATCTCCTATGAGAAAAATTCCCAATTCCCCTTTTGGGGCTTCGACTCTTACATAAAGTTCTTGTTTCGACAATTCAAAAGTTGGAGAAGGTTTTTTACTAATAAATCTATATTCAAAATCATTCCATTCGGGATTCCTTACTTTATCAAAGCGTCGGATTTCTAAATTCTCATAGGGCCCTCCCGGAATTCCTTCTAGAGCCTGTTGAATAATTTTTATGGATTCTTTCATTTCACCGATTCGTACTAAATAACGGGCTAATGAATCCCCCTCTTTTTGCCATTGGACTTCCCAGTCAAACTCATCGTAACACTCATAATGATCAACTTTACGAAGATCCCATTGTATTCCGGAAGCTCGTAGCATTGGTCCTGATAAACCCCAATTTATTGCTTCTTCTCCGCCAATAATGCCCACCCCTTCAACTCGTTCTAAAAAAATAGGATTCCTTGTAATAAGCTTTTGATATTCAGCAATCCCTGTTAAAAAATAATCGCAAAAATCCAAACATTTATCTATCCAACCATGAGGTAGATCAGCGGCTACTCCTCCGATACGAAAATAATTATGCATCATTCGCATACCGGTAGCAGCTTCGAATAGGTCATATATTAATTCTCTTTCTCGAAAAATATAGAAGAAGGGGGTCTGCGCACCAATATCAGCCATAAAAGGGCCAAGCCATAACAAATGAGAAGCTATACGACTTAACTCCAACATAATTACTCTGATATAGCTAGCCCTTTTAGGTACTTGAATATTTCCTAACTGCTCTGGTGCATTTACGGTTATTGCTTCTGTGAACATAGTAGCTAAATAATCCCAACGTGTTACATAAGGCAAATATTGTATAATTGTTCGGTTTTCCGCAATCTTTTCCATCCCTCTGTGTAAATAACCCAAGATTGGTTCACAGTCAATAACATCTTCACCATCTAGAGTAACGATGAGTCGAAGAACACCATGCATTGATGGGTGTTGAGGACCCATATTGACTATCATGAGGTCTTTTCTTGTAGCTGGTGCAGTCATAAGTTTTTCCCCGATCCATTCTTCCATGAATTGCTGAAAGCGAAAAGAAGTTCATCAAAAATTAAGCGAATAATTCAAAATGAATCGTCAAATTAACGAGTTTTTATCTCCCGAATACCCAACTGACTAATTAATTCTTTATAGCGTACTCTATTTTTTTTTGACAAATAAGCCAACAGTCGTTGACGTTTTCCCAGAATTTTCCGCAGACCTCTCTGAGATGAATGGTCTTTTTTGTGCAATTCCAAATGGGAAGTAAGTCTCTGTATCCTATTGGTGAACATGAATACTTGAAATTCAACAGACCCCCTCTTTTCTTCTTTTTCTTGGGAAATAGCCGAGATGAATGGATTTTTTACCATAAATGAACCCCCTTATTTTACATATATGAATTTTAACGATCAGTAATAATAATAATGCTAGTCATTTTAATTTTAATCCGGTCTACACAACAATCTGAATTTCTTTATGGATTCCAATTTTATCAAATAAAATGAATTAATAATCAATTCTATTTAAAATTTGAGCCGGATAGGAATACAAAAGGATAATACATTTCTGCACTCACGAAAGAGAATAATTTAAGCCTAAAATTAAGAAGATTCTGTTGATTCAGTTCTCGATCGAATTGATACGTCATTGAATTAGTATCGTATATTAGAACAGGGTGTAAGACAAGGCATGTGCGCATTTGTTTTGTTTGCTTTTATATACCAGATATGGTTGGTACAAGGATATAGAGGAAAAATGTACCATCAACCAATTTTCAATCGTGGATACATATGTATCCTTAACATACTGAAACGACTTCCATTATTGGTATCAAACCAATAACGATTCATACAAGCTAAATCTTCTAATCGATAATTGGGCCAAAGGAAAAACTTTAATTTTATTAATTTATTTTTTTCGCTATCAAGATGTGGATTTTCATCCAAAAATGGACCCCAGTCTTTTACGTTGTTCCCGTTACAAAATACGGGATTTCTATCCATACCATTTCTCTTCTTTGAAGTGAAACAACTTAGAATTCTCAATTCTCTACGACGTCTAGATGATAAAATATTTTCAGGAACAAGCAAATCATAATGATTTTTGTCTCTAGTTCCAGTTATCTTTTTATTTTTTGGAATGGATTCATCAAAAGTCTTCTGATCAAGATATTCTTTTTCTCGGTATCTTTGATTAGGTTTGTGCTTACTCTTATGAACCAATGAAATACCGAGGGTTTGATACATAATAAATTGTCCATCGTTTTTTACAAACAGACGAACGGGTTCAATAATCAATATTCCCGTTTTCATCAATTCTGTAAGAGTTAAATTCTTTTGAATCAGCATTATGTCCAGACCCATTTCTCTCCTTTGAATAGAGGATATAGCAATTTCCTTTGGATTTCTCAGTCTAAGCAGGAGACAATATACTTTGACATTATTGATCATTCTTTGATTCAAAGTATCATTCCATCTCAATTGAAAAAGCAAATACTTGTTCAGGAAGAAATGGAGTTCTGCTTCCGTGTTATTCTTGTATTGTTTTTTATTTTTACGTTTTTTCATATCTGATCCCGGATAATCTTCTTCAATATCTTTTTGTTGGTTTAAGAAAAGGGATCCGACATATTCTTGGTTTTGTACATCTGATCCAAGATCTCCTTGGCCTGCGGGTTCTTTTTCTTTTTCTGCTTGATTTCGATTCTTTAATTCAAAAGATTGTTTTTTATTCGATGGTATAAAAAGATTCCTTTGTTGCTTTCCATTGATGTTTTTATTTTTACTAAAATTTTCATTTATATTCAAGTTTAAAAGAAGTAATTTGCTTGGTATAACCCATGGTTGAATTTTATATATATTATAAAGTAAGAGAAATTCTGGGAAGAACCAAAATTCCAGATTCGATATGGGACAATTTAGTATTTCTTCATTCATTCCCATCCAATCAAAAACGATTTTGTTTTGATTGGGTGGATTGCTTTCTTGATCTTGATGAATCGGCAGATAAAAAAGACCTTTCTTATCAATTTTTTGAATTATTTGATAATTATTAGTGCCGGTCTTAGTATTTTTATTACTGTTGTTATCGATCTCGATCCATGCTTCAATATCGACTTTTTTTCTAAGACAAAAATTGATAATTTTCCAATCAAAATATTTTCTATCCGGATTTTTTACCATATACATAATATCATCTTCTCCTAGATAATTATTTATAGTGGTAATCTCCGGCATATCAAATAATTTGTGTTTATGGGTATTGTAATTATAAGAAATTTCTCGGTTCTTCGTTACTTGGAACGGTGATCCATAAATATAGGAGTTCCTCTTATTTTCATAATTAATAGATTTATATGATAAAAGATCATATCTATAGTATTTTTGAAAATTTTCTTTTTGATTTGGTAATGAATATACTTCATAATCATTTTGTTTTTTGTAATGAATTAATTGGTCTTTTTCATATGAATCCCATTTGTTTACATCCTTAGTTTGAGCCGTACGATGTTGATTGACTCTATTTCGCCATTTTTGTGGTATTAATCTAGACCATTTAATCTGAGATAAATCGTATTGATAATGACCTCTTAACCAATTTTTCCATTGATTTATTCCAGAATTCTGAAGTTTCTTATGACTTAATTCGGAATGAAATATACCCTGTGTTCCAAAATAATCCTTTATTGCAGTCTTAAGAAAAAAAGATGTTCCGTGATATTGAAGAACCGATCTTAATTTATACAAGTTAATAACTTGGGTTTGGGATAATTTGTAAAATACATATGCTTGTGACACGGAGGATAAGTCACAAAAAATC